TACCTTTCCTTTTTACATTTACAAAAAAAGAATAAACGAAGAAAAGCATGTTGATTATATCAAAATTCGGAGCACCACAAATTTTAGGGCATCATGAGTAGGGACACCATTGCCGATATAATAACCTCGATACGAAATGCTGACATGAATAGAAAGGGAACGGTTCGAATAACATCGACTAAAATCACGGAAACCCTTGTTAAAATACTTTTACGAGAAGGTTTTATCGAAAACGTGAGGAAACATCAGGAAAAAAACAAATATTTTTTGGTTTCAACTCTACGACATAGAAGGAATAGGAAAGGACCATATACAAAATTTTTAAATTTAAAACAGGTCAGTCGCCCTGGTCTACGAATCTATTCTAATTATCAACGACTTCCTAGAATTTTAGGTGGAATGGGGATTCTAATTCTTTCTACCTCGAGAGGTATAATGACAGACCGAGAGGCTCGACTAGAAAGAATTGGCGGAGAAATTTTATGTTATATATGGTAATCCCTCTGCTATACGAATTGGATCCGAAATTTCCTATTTTTGAAAAAAAGAGAAAGGACGGGTTGTCTAATATCACTCCTCCTCCATCAGTTGAAACTTTAAAGGGGTTTTACCTGGAATGAAAGAAGAAAAATCGATTCATGAAGGTTTAATTATTGAATCACTTCCTAACGGCATGTTCCGGGTTCGTTTAGATAATGAGGATCTGATTCTAGGTTATGTTTCAGGAAGGATACGGCGTAGTTTTATACGAATCCTGCCGGGGGATAGAGTTAAAATTGAAGTAAGCCGTTATGATTCAACTAGAGGACGTATAATTTATAGACTCCGTAACAAGGATTCAACCGATTAAGTTGCTTTTCTACTTCTACATTCCGGAATACGAGATTTCCATTTTCAAGAAACTTATTTTCTTCCAAGAAACAGATTCGGAATTAAAGTAAGGAATGAAAAATATGAAAATAAGAGCCTCCGTTCGTAAAATTTGTGAAAAATGTCGACTAATTCGTAGGCGGGGACGAATTATAGTAATTTGTTCCAACCCGAAACATAAACAACGACAAGGATAATAAGTCTACTAATAAAGGAGACTTTCTAACGGACTCGATGCACAAATGATGTACAAAAAAAAAAAGAAAAGATTTGTTTTGACATGAAATGGATATTTCCATATATCTCTGACTCATATTTATGAGACAATAAAATATGGCAAAACCCATACCAAGAATTGGTTCACATAGGAATAGGCGTATTAATTCACGTAAGAGTGCACGTAAAATACCAAAAGGGGTTATTTATGTTCAAGCCGGTTTCAACAATACCATTGTGACTGTTACAGATATACGAGGTCGGGTGGTTTCTTGGGCCTCCGCCGGCACTTGCGGGTTCAAAGGGGCAAAAAGAGGGACACCGTTTGCTGCTCAAACCGCAGCAGGAAACGCTATTCGTAAAGTCGTCGAGCAAGGTATGCAACGAGCAGAAGTCATGATAAAGGGTCCTGGTCTCGGAAGGGATGCAGCATTACGAGCTATTCGGAGAAGCGGCATACTGTTAAGTTTCATACGCGATGTAACCCCCATGCCGCATAATGGCTGTCGACCCCCTAAAAAAAGACGTGTATAAAAATAAACTAAGCATTGAAGGGATTTCAAGAGAAATAAATGACTCAACGATCTGATCTATTATCTATAATATTACTATGGTTCGAGAGAAAATAAGAGTATCTACTCGGACACTGCAGTGGAAGTGTGTTGAATCAAGAACAGATAGTAAACGTCTTTATTATGGACGCTTTATTCTATCTCCACTTATGAAAGGTCAAGCCGACACAATAGGAATTGCAATGCGCAGAGCTCTGCTTGGAGAAATAGAAGGAACATGTATTACACGCGCAAAGTCTGAGAAAATACCACACGAATATTCGACTATAGTAGGTATTCAAGAATCAGTACATGAAATTTTAATGAATTTGAAAGAAATTGTATTGAGAAGCAATTTATATGGAACCTGTGATGCGTCTATTTGTGTTAGGGGACCTGGATGTGTAACTGCTCAAGATATCATCTCACCACCTTATGTGGAAATCGTTGATACTACACAACATATAGCTAACTTGACGGAACCAATAGATTTGCGTGTTGGATTACAACTCGAGAGGAATCGCGGATATCGTATAAAAACGCCAAATAACTTTCAAGGCGGAAGTTATCCTATAGATGCTGTATTCATGCCTGTTCGAAATGTGAATCATAGTATTCATTCGTATAGTAATGGTAATGAAAAACAAGAGATACTTTTTCTCGAAATATGGACAAACGGCAGTTTAACTCCTAAAGAAGCACTTTATGAAGCCTCTCGGAATTTAATTGATTTATTTATTCCCTTTCTATATGCGGAAAAAGAAAACTTCCATTTCGAGGATAATCAAGACAGGGCTACTTTACCTCTTTTTTTCTTTTATGAGAGATTGACTGAACTAAGAAAAAACAAAAAAAAAATAGCA